AACCATAACTATGTAGTCCTATTCCTAATAGATTGACCCCAAAATAGCATATCCAAATTATAAGAAATCCTATAGAAGCCACAATTGCCGAATCCACACCCTGAAAGCTCTGATTTGTTCTACTATGTAAATAAATCGCGAATATGGTCCAAGTAATAAATGCCCAAGTTTCCTTGGGGTCCCAATTCCAATAAGACCCCCATGCCTCATTAGCCCATACTGCTCCCGAAAGAATACCTATGGTTAAAAAAGTAAACCCTAAACTAATGACACGATAACTACACTGATCTAATTGTTGGGTTAATTGATACCTGTGATAATTTATAAATGAAAGAAAAGAAGTGTTTTGTAAAACACTTCTTTTTTCATTCACAAAGGAAAATGACCCAATTAATAAATGATTGCTTTTGCGAGGAATATCTAGGTTTTTTCGAAATGTAATGACTAAAAGAGCTACGGATAATAACGATCCACATAAAAGAGCTGCATAACTCAATAACATCATACTTACGTGCATCATTAACCACTGGGATTGTAGAGCAGGTACTAATATTGCAGATTGATGCATTTCGGTTGAAAGACCCGAAGTGGCAAAGCCTTGGGTAAAAATAGCACTTGGCGCGGTTATTGCGCTTAAATAACTTTTCTGGTTCCGTCTTTTAGGAAACATATGAATAATGGAGAAACTCCATGAAAGAAACATTAAAGATTCATATAAATCGCTTAACGGCAAATGTCTCGAATAAATCCAACGAGTAACTAATAATCCAGTTATACAGAAAAAGGTAGCCATCATGGCTTTTTCTGACAAATCAAATAGTACTACGGTTTCATGGACTAATAAGGTCATCAAATGAATCGTAATAACAATTGAAATGATAGAAAAAGAGATGTGAGTTAATATATGTTCTAAAGTGGCAAATATCATAATTTTTTTTAGGGGGGTATCCCCAATTACGGAATGGAAATCCGGAATTGAATTCATTATAGGATCTATTGTGCCTTTTTTAGAGGATGCCGCCACTCGGACTCGAACCGAGATGCTCTAGCACTGCTTCCTAAGAGCAGCGTGTCTACCAATTTCACCATGGCGGCTTCATCGAAATAATCATAGCCCATATGATGTTCAATCGTCGAGATTGAGGGATTTAATGCAATCTATTTTAGGAAATGTTAGAATCGATGAATAAAGACCCGTTCAAATAAATATTTAAACGCTCAATAATCCTTAGTATCATGGCAGGGGGTCATTTTAAACAGCGGGCTTTTCCGTATTATAAGTTCTTCTGGAATAGTTGGAACTAGACGGTTATGCCCTGAGTCCGGGTATAGAACTAAGCATTTTTTTTTCTCATTTTTTGACGATTCATTTCTCATTTATCTGATTTGATAGATCCGAAATGAAAAAGATTCATTTTTCAATGAACAAAATAAAACAATATTTTTTATATATCACAACTTCATCACTACATCCAAAAGATTTCTATAAAAATTTGGATAGTTTGGTATCAAAGATGTATTAATGATTGGGATCTTCATTGTATACATAACATAATTTGTGTGAGGATTTACCAAACCCATTAGGTATTGGACCGGGCATATCGTATAACAAAAGAGTTTCAATCTTTATCGGAATTCTACTGTATGTACTTTAACTTAGAAAACTTAGAAAATAAAATTTAAACTGATAAGATCTTTTTATATATAGATTTGAAATCTAATATTAATAGATAAAATAATTTAGATATTAGATCTAGATATATCGATTGATCGATCCTCCAGCTCAAACATGGGATAGGATCTATTGGGGTTGGATTACGTAAGATTGACTCATTCTTTAGTCCATAAATATCGATCTAAAAGGGATCCTGGCAGTTTTATTATTTTGTTTTTTTTTTTTTTATCTGTTCGAAACAAGAGGGAGTCCTTGTAGATATGTAGTGGTTCAGAGAGCTACAAATCAAAGGTTTAAAATGAATATTTTAATCAATTAGTTTCAATAATCCATTGACTTTGACTATGAATCTTATCCCCGCCTTACTTTGGAACAAAAAAGGGGGCTCTAACCTCGTTCATACTTGTTTCAGATTTTCCAAAAATCTTAATGATGTATAACTATTGGAGATACATAATCCAATAAGCCAATCCCTTCCTAAGAAAAAAAAAGAAGAGTTTTGTTATTGTGAAAAATGAATCGATGGGGAAAGTTACAACCCCCATCTCGCGAATTATAAAAACCAATCAATGAAAGGTGAAACCTTGTATTTTGTGTCTAACTACTTCTTTCTTTTTTTTTTTCAAACAAAAAAAGAAATCATTTTTAGAACCTAGTATACAGAATAATTCGTATTCTACATACCACAACAGCTAGTTCTATCTCATATTGATGAGTTCAAAACATTAGTTAATGTGAATTCTTCATCTTATAAATTTAATCATCCAATTCATCGAGTCATGCTGATTCAGATTCAGATCATTCCAAGGCTTTATTACTTGTTTGTCGCACAAAAAAACTTTTTGAATGCCCGGTAGAAATAGATTTAGCTAAAGATAAAGCTTTTGCCGCGGCCTGATATCCCCTTCCTTTCCAAATATTTCTACGAATATGCTTTTTTGACAGAGAAGTACGTTTCTTTGGAACCGCCATTTCAAAATAAAAGGGTCACTCATTTTTATAGTTGGACGTGAAAGACATTTATTGTTCAATTCAAAATAGATTGTTCTTTCTATTAACTATTCATTATCTATCTTTATTCCATAGCCGATACTTATGCTTACTTCATAACATAGAAAAGTATGGATACAGATAGATGAGCATCGCATATGGTATCATTAAGGATAAAAAAAGAAATGAATTAATTATAGAAGAAAAAAGAAAAAACGATGTGATTTTCAAGGGAATTTTTTTTTCACATTTCCATTACATCCAATGTTCGAAGAAAGAATAATTTGTACTGATTGGGGGCTTCATATCTTTATTCAATCTATGTCTACGGGCGGGATCTACTACCGTTGAATCGGATGCCATTGATAAGAATCAAAAAGGTTCCAATTCATATCTCAGTCTATTTAGATAATATATATATATATTATAAATGTTACATTTATAAAATCGAAAAGCTTAAGAACCCTTTCCTAATTTAGGAAACCAACAATGAATGTAACCTTTTTCTATTAATTGATCAAGCTCGGAGATAGAGTCCACATAATTAAAATTGAAATTAAATCAAAGTAGTTAATCCGTTAAACAATACATTACTTGATAAAATAAAGGGAATTTGAGTCATTTCTCATTTTAGTTCTATGCGAAGTGACAAGTATTCTAGGATTTTTCATAAACACATAAACATAAGTTTGTTTTATTGGACTCGAAATCAATCAATTCCAGAATTAGTTAATGACTCCGAAGAAACTAAATAAAAACTAGGTTTATTGGATCGAGTTATTGGCAGATCCTATGATACATATCAGAATAAAGTACTTGAATTTTTGGTATCATTCTTTTTCCTTACTATATTGATATAAATATGGATAGAAATCACCGTATCTTATGTATTCTTATGTATTTATGTATTCTTATGTATATAGTAGAATAATGGAAAATCTCATCTTTTTTATCTTAATAAATATCTTCGTTAATAACTAGGTAGTAGCTTTTAACTAGTAACTTGGTTATTTGAAGAATTGTAACTTCTTCATTTGAATTTTTTGTTTTTTTTTTTCAATAGTTTGGAAAGAATCAGAATAATTAAGAATGAAAAATCATATTTGAGTTCTTTTATATCTTGTATATCTTGATTTTTTTTTGATTTATTTTATTATTGCTCCTTCCGGAAGAAATAAGGGCTGGTGAATGGGAAACAATTAATAAGAATAAAAAAAGAAAGTTTGATTTTCTTATGGAACATACATATCAATATGCATGGATCATACCTTTCGCTCTACTTCCAGTTACTATGTCAATAGGGTTGGGACTTCTGCTTGTTCCGACCGCAACAAAAAATCTGCGTCGTATGTGGACTTTTCCTAGTGTTTCATTGCTAAGTATAGTTATGGTTTTTTCGTCCGATCTGTCTATTCAACAGATAAATGGCAGTTCTATCTATCAACATCTATGGTCTTGGACCATCAATACTGATTTTTCCTTAGAGTTCGGCTACTTGATCGATCCACTTACTTCTATTATGTCAATACTAATCACTACGGTTGGAATCATGGTTCTTATTTATAGTGACAATTACATGTCTCATGATCAAGGATATTTGAGATTTTTTGCTTATATGAGTTTTTCCAATACTTCCATGTTGGGATTAGTTACTAGTTCCAATTTGATACAAATTCATCTTTTTTGGGAACTAGTGGGAATGTGTTCGTATTTATTAATAGGTTTTTGGTTCACACGACCGGCTGCCGCAAATGCTTGTCAAAAAGCGTTTGTAACTAATCGTGTAGGGGATTTTGGGTTATTATTAGGAATCTTAGGTTTTTATTGGATAACAGGGAGTTTCGAATTTCGAGATTTGTTCGAAATCTTCAATAACCTGATCCGTAATAATGGGGTCAACTCTTTATTTGCTACTCTGTGTGCCTCCCTATTATTCGTCGGTGCAGTTGCTAAATCCGCACAATTTCCCCTTCATGTATGGTTACCTGATGCCATGGAGGGGCCTACTCCTATTTCGGCTCTTATCCATGCTGCTACTATGGTAGCAGCAGGCATTTTTCTTGTCGCTCGATTTCTTCCGCTTTTCACAGTCATACCTTACATAATGAATCTCATTTCTTTGATAGGTGTAATAACGGTACTATTAGGAGCTACTTTAGCTCTTGCTCAAAGAGACATTAAGAGAAGTTTAGCCTATTCTACAATGTCTCAATTGGGTTATATTATGTTAGCCCCAGGGATAGGCTCTTATCGAGCTGCTTTATTCCATTTGATCACTCATGCCTATTCGAAAGCATTATTGTTTTTAGGATCCGGATCAATTATTCATTCAATG